AGTATAGGGTCTATTGGTAAGGACGTGAAATACGAAATAACAGGGGAGACACTTTGAACCTGTTGTATCCTAACTGAAAGGGATGAATTGAATAGTTAATTGAAACATCTTACTAGACTATGAGGAATACATCAACTGAGATTCCGTACGTAGCAGCGAGCGATAGCGGAGGAAGTCTCAATCAGATAATTAAGATGATTGGACATCTAGACTAAACCCCAATATTCACCTATATAGAAAGTACCGTAAGGGAAAGACTTAGAATTGGTTCTAAAAGTTACCTTTTGCATAATGGGCCTGCAAGACAAAATTTGGCAAGCTTAAGTAAAAAGTAGTAAATGAAGGCGTAGTGAAAGCGAGGGAAAACCTCGTCAGTCAAATTACCCGAAACCAAGTGATCTAACCATGGCCAGGTAGCTATGCTGACCGAACCAGTGATTGTGGCAAAAATCTTGGATGAGCTGTGGTTAGCGGTGAAATACTAGTCGAACTTGGATATAGCTGGTTCTCTACGAAACTTATCTTAGTAAGGCGTTCCAAGTTGATTCGCCCCCAAATCAGGGGGGCCTGAATTACTGGGGTAGTAAGACTATGGCGATAAGGCCTCTAGTCAAAAGGGGTAAGCCCTAACCAGAAATTAAAGTCACTAATACAGATTAAGTGTATAAAGAGGGTCCAACTTAGACAAACAGAAAGTAGGCTTGGAAACAGCCATCTGCACAGGAAAACGTAAAAGTTCACTGGATGAGCTAGGAAACTCAAGAATTAAGGTGGCTAAATCTGTAACTAAAATTCTGGAAGCCAGACCGTAAGGAAGCATCAATTGGCTTGGTAGTAGAGCGTTCTGTAAACACGGTACGTATGCATTTCGTGAGATAAACAGAAGTGATAATGCAGGCATGAGTAGTACAATATTCACTCCTAAATAAAAACTTGGATAAATAGTATAACTTATACAGCTTCTAAGGACATTATGTCCGATGGATTATAATTCTTGTACCTGTTCAGGAAAGATATTATGGTACGAAGTACCTTCGATTGTTATTTATAGGACTTAGATTATAGGCATAATTCTTCTTAAGGAACTCGGCAAGATAAGATCTCGACTGTTTACCAAAAACATAGCTCTCTGCTAAAGGTTGACTGAAGTATAGAGGGTGAATTCTGCCCAATGGTTGTATAGTGAAACCGAGTACTAACGTATAAGGCGAAACCCAACTGAATGGCCGCGGTAACTCTGACCGTGATAATGTAGCACAATCAATAGCCAATTAATTGTTGGCGAGTATGAAGGGAATCACGAGGATCTTACTGTCTCAAGAGGAAAGCCGATGAAATTATAGTTGTAGTGAAAATACTACACAAACACTGTAAGACGAAAAGACCCTATCGAGCTTTACTGGATACCGATAGCATTAACTTAGAATAATCGATACTAAGTATCCTAATTATAAGTTAATAATTAAGGACTGTTGGTAGGACAGTTTAGTTGGGGCGACTACCTTTGAATAAGAAACGAAGGCGAGCTTATGGTCTACAAGCTAATCTCATTAGCCTGACAGTGAGGGAGACATCCCTAGCTGGCACAGGGACTTCCACATAGTACTTCGTAGTGGTTCCTATGTGGGCGATATTGACCCGATATGATTATCCAAAATAAATATCGAAAGCGGATAAAAGTTACCGTAGGGATAACAGCGTTATATTGTCGGAGAGTTCTTATCGAGGACAGTGTTTGCGACCTCGATGTTGAATTGCGGTGCCCTGGTGTCGTAGAAGATGCCTTAGGTTGGTCTGTTCGACCATGAAAACCGTACATGATTTGAGTTCAGAGCGTGGTGACACAGCTCGGTTTCTATCTACAGTGTTCAATCCCAACTTTTCTGAGTCCTAGTACGCAAGGAATGGTCTCAGCGATGCTCGACTATATTGGGCCCCATCGACGTAATCAACTTCTGATTGCTACAAAGAAGGAAAACAAAAGGTTTCGGGGTTAGTAAGGTACGTGTGGGGTGCATAGCCCCCAGTACCCTATGGAATTAACACTAGGGCTCATCATACTAATAGTGTTGATGTATGGATTAAAGGCTCCTACTTTAAGGTTAGCAACAATTTATTTGGGAATTATATTACTTATAGGGTCCCAGTTGTTAAGTTGTACACAAGCTATTAAGATGTTGGTGATACTAAGTGGGTTAGCCGTACTATGTATGCTAGACCATCAAATATCGTATCGATCAAGCTCCTTATTGATTTTATTAGTGATTTTGGGTAATTTATTACTTATTGGGTCAACAAATTTAATTTCTGTATATTTAGCAGCAGAACTGCAAACATTAAGTATGTTTATCTTAGTGGCCTGTAATAAAAACTCATTGTTATCAGCAGAAGCTGGGCTGAAATACTTCGTATTAGGGGCATTATCTTCGGGATTGTTCCTGTTTGGTTGTGCCTTAACTTATGGCTCCACAGGAGAGCTTGAACTTCAATTTATTCGTATGAGTACATCTTATGGAGCCGGTAAGTGTCTTATTACTATCTCATTATTATTTAAAGTATCTGCAGCCCCCTTTCATATGTGGGCCCCCGATGTCTACGAGGGGGCTCCAACTTGGGTAGTTGCGCTATTATCTACCGTACCTAAATTAGGGGTACTAGCTATTATAATACAAATAGGCCTAAATGAAATAGGATTATTAATAGCCGGATTAATCTCTTTGATTATTGGGACTATAGGAGCTTTGAATCAAACTCGAATAAAAAGATTGCTAGCTTATAGTGGGATAAGTCATATAGGGTTTGTATTGCTTGGAATAGCTATTGGGTCTATAGAGAGTATTCAGGCTAGTTTAATGTATATAGGTGTCTATATATTAACTCAGGTATTACTTTGGTCTGTAGTACTAATTATATCTCCTAAAAGAGATATGCTTATTGAGTTTAGTGGGATTTCTCGATTAAACCCCGTTTTAGCAGTAGCATTATCTACAGGTTTATTGTCTACTGCAGGAATACCCCCTTTAATAGGGTTTTTAACTAAATGGTATATTATCTTAGCAGCTGTTGGTAAGGGCTATTATCTTAGTGCTTTAATAGCTTTAGTATGCTCGGTGATAGCTGGAGTTTATTACCTTAGATTAGTAAAAATTATGTTCTATCAGCCTTTGTATACGCCTTTAGTAATAACAAATATACTAAATTCTCCACGTGGCAGCATAGTATCGGGGGATACGGGTTTGGGCAAGGCAGTATTAATAGGGGTAAGTTTGTATTTAGTATTAACGATTATAGTATGTCCTAGTTTTTTCTTTCAGTTAACACATTTAATTATTTTAGATTTATTCCCATGTATCTTTTAGTAATATTAATACCGTTATTAAGCGCAATCGGAAGCGGACTAGGGGGTCGTTATCTAGGAGGAAAAGGAGCTGGTTTGTTAGCTTCTGTGTGGGTTATCATTAGTTGCCTTCTTTCTTTTATCTTATGTTATGAAATCCTTATTAATGGGTCCACAGTATATATAGAGTTAGGTAGATGGATAGAATCATATTTACTAATAACTAATTTTGGCTTACAATTTGATATGATAACAGCTGTAATGTTAATAGTAGTAATCACAATTAGTGGATTAGTTCATATCTATTCTACAAGTTATATGAGAGAAGACCCCCATTTACCTAGGTTCATGAGCTATCTGTCTTTATTTACCTTTTTTATGTTAGTTTTAGTTACTAGTAATAATTATGTGCAATTATTTATCGGTTGGGAAGGGGTTGGTTTATGTTCTTATTTATTAATTAACTTTTGGTTTACACGTATACAAGCTAACAAAGCGGCAATCAAGGCAATGTTAATCAATAGAATAGGAGATATAGGATTAATGTTAGCTATCATACTAATCTGGAAGGAATTTGGGACATTAGATTACTGTAGTTTGTTCTCTACCTTGCATCCATCTTCAGCGTGTACTTGGATTTGTATATTACTAACTATAGGGGCCATAGGCAAATCTGCCCAATTAGGGTTACATACTTGGTTGCCAGATGCTATGGAGGGTCCCACACCTGTTTCGGCCCTAATTCACGCAGCTACAATGGTAACAGCGGGAGTATTTTTAATTATAAGATCAGCTCCTCTCTTTGACTATTCTCCAACTGCAACAATTATTGTGGGCTTAGTTGGTTCCCTAACTGCTTTCTTTGCAGCGACAGTAGGATTAGTTCAATCGGATATAAAAAAAGTTATTGCTTATTCTACTTGTAGTCAATTAGGATACATGGTAATGGCCTGTGGTACTTATAGCTGTATAAGTAGTTTATATCATCTACTAACTCATGCTTTCTTTAAGGCTCTATTATTCCTGGGGGCAGGCTCAATAATTCATGCCCTTTTAGATGAACAAGATCTCAGGAAGATGGGGGGAATAGTTCGGGACCTACCTTTAACCTATATATTAATGCTGATCGGTTCATTGTCTTTGACTGGTTTTCCCTATTTATCTGGATTTTACTCTAAAGATTTAATATTGGAATTAACTTATAATAGTTATTGCTTAATATCTATTTATTGGTTAGCTACAATTACAGCCTTCTTAACTGCTTTTTATTCATTCAGATTAATATACCTAAGCTTCGTATCTAAGCCCAATTTAACACGTACGAGCACAGCACACTTACAAGAGGCTGATTGGAACTTATTGGGTCCTTTATTAGTATTAGGGGTAGGGAGTATTATAGTTGGTTACATTGCTAAAAATATGGTGTTTGCGTCAGGTATACGTCCATTATTACCTGTTCCCACGATAGTGTCTTTAGTTCCAGTTATTATGTCTGTAACAGGGATATTACTGGTGTTTATACGTCCATATATTAAATCTAGAGGATCTAGATTCTTATTATTCTTATTTTATGCCTGGGAGTTTAATCAAATAGCCAATTATTATCTTGGAAGCCCAGTTTGGAAGTTCGGTCATATTGTCTCTTATCGAACCATAGATAGGGGTATTCTAGAGATTTTAGGTCCTACTGGAATAGCCCAATTCATGATTAATAGAACTCAACAGTTAAGTAACTTACAATCTGGTTTATTATTCAATTATGTATTAGTGATATTAGTTGGGATAGCTATCGCCCTTCAGTATTTAAATTAATACTACACTTCAGTTCAAGGACTTAGAGGGACCAGTATGAAACAAGCTCCATCCAGCTAAGGCACCTTAGGACTCCGGGCTTGGCTTAATACCGTGATTATGTCCGTGACTGATGATTATATGTATATGTTGTTAACTTATATGGCGGGCTCTATATTAATAAGTATAGTAGTAATAGCGTTAATTCCGAGGGAAAATAGTATGAAACTACGCCAGCAAGCGTTAGAGTGGTCTCTGATAACATTTGCTCTTTCTATTTTATTATTAGTTAACCTTCATCAAGAAGCCCAATTTCAACAGATAATAGAATTAAATTGGGTTAGTACAATAGGTTGGTTTGAAGGTTCTCCTATATTATTTGCTATTGATGGAATCTCTATATTTTTCATTGTGCTAAGTACTTTGTTAACACCAATTTGTATTTTGGTAAGTTGGAACAGTATTAAATTTCTTGTTAAGGAGTTTATTATATGTCTTCTAGGTATTGAATTACTATTAATAGGAGTATTCTCAACACTAGATTTATTAATATTTTATGTGTTATTTGAGAGCATATTAATACCTATGTTTTTAGTCATAGGAATATGGGGAGCTCGAGCAGAGAAGATAAAAGCTGCTTATTATTTCTTCTTTTATACTTTAGTTGGCTCAGTATTAATGTTACTTAGCATAGCAATTATTTATAGAATAACAGGTACAACTGACTACTTATCCCTAACTAACATTCATATTAACAGTAACACTCAAATTTGGTTATTTATAGGTTTCTTCCTTAGTTTAGCAGTTAAGATACCAATGATACCCTTTCATATATGGTTGCCTCTTGCGCATGTTGAGGCTCCTTTAGCTGGTTCAGTGATTCTAGCTGGAATATTATTAAAATTAGGAGGTTATGGATTCATTCGATTCGCTTGGCCTCTTTTCCCTGAAGCAACAGAGTATTTAGCACCAATCATATTAACATTATCATTAATAGCAGTAATATACGGGAGTTTAACTACTTGTAGACAAGTAGATGCGAAACGTTTGATAGCTTATTCTTCGGTAGCTCATATGGGGATAGTAACAATAGGCCTATTTACTCACACGATGGAGGGGCTAATAGGCTCCATATTTTTAATGATAGCTCATGGAGTAGTTAGTCCAGCTTTATTTATAGCAGTAACACTGCTCTATGAAAGACATCATACAAGATTAATTAGATATTATAGGGGAATAGTTATGACTATGCCCCTATTTTCTATCGTGTTTATGGTGTTTACTTTAGCTAATATTGCTGTTCCTCTTAGTTGTAATTTTGTTGGAGAATTTTTATCTTTAGTAGCTGCTTTTTCTACTAGTGTATCATTAGGAATTCTTACCTCAACTAGTATGGTTATAGCTGCTGCTTATTCGTTATATTTATATAATAGAATTTGTTTTGGGCAACTTTCTCCATATTTAATATTTTCGAGAGATATTAATAGACGAGAGTTTAATGGGCAATTTCCGTTAATAGTAGCTGTTGTATTATTGGGTATAGTTCCATACCCTATAATTGAGTTAGTTCGTGTGTGTTTGCTTAGATTCTTATAATTTCTCAAGATGATTATTCTAATTCCATTCTTATACCCTTGAATCCACCAAGTATTACTATATACTAATTACAAACACTCAAAGTTAATTTCCATTAGGATAACTTGTATTTATAATTTGGTAGGGACAGGAGTTGAACCTGTATAATCAGATCATGAGTCTGACAACTTACCGTTAGTTGACCCTACAAGCTGAGCTAAGCAGCCGAGCTAACATAGCTAACACGGTCCTAAGAACCCCACCAATAAATACATACGTATAAAAACAACCAAACCACATCTACAAAATGCCAATACCAACTAGCAGCCTCAAAACCAAAATGATGATGGCGAGTATAGTGACAACCTACTAATCTAGTTAAACATACAGTCAGAAATATAGTTCCAATAATAACATGAAAACCATGAAAACCTGTAGCCATAAAAAAGGTTGAACCGTATACGGAGTCTGAAATTGTAAAAGGTGCTTCGTAATACTCCATAGCTTGTAGAGCTGTAAATTCAATCCCAAGTATTACTGTGCAAGTAAGTGATTGTATGGCCTCTAATCTCTGTCCGCTAACTATGGCGTGATGTGCCCATGTAACTGTTGCTCCCGAACTAAGTAATATAGCTGTATTTAATAGGGGTACAGCAAATGGGTCTAACACTTCTATACCAACCGGGGGCCAAACAGCTCCTAACTCTATAGTGGGTGATAAACTGCTATGAAAGAAAGCCCAAAAGAACGCCAAAAAGAAGCAAACTTCAGAGGTAATAAAAAGGATCATACCGTACCTTAATCCTCTTTTGACTATCTGAGTGTGATGTCCCAAGAAAGTGGCTTCTCTAATTACATCTCTCCACCAAACAATCATTGTTAATATTAATAGAGTTGCACCTAAATACAGTATCCATGTATAACTATAGTGAAAATAGAATACCGAGCCTACTGTAATTAGTAATGCCCCCATTGAGCCAGTATAGGGCCATGGACTAGGATCCACTAAATGATAAGGGTGATAAGTTTGACTCATATGTAGGGAAATCCTTCCCCATAAAATCGTTAATAATATTGTAACGGTCCTACATTTACCCGGGGTCTAACTTCTTTTACATAAGCCTCCTGGATGTACCACAATCTTAGATGAGCGTAGGGGGTGCACGTTGTCGGGAATCACAATGTCATCCTCAATATACCCCTCGAGTTCGCAATCCTCAAATACACGCTTGATAGGGGGTACTTCCACGATTCTCTACTTCATCGTATGTCAAAGATCCCATATACGCGCCAGTTTAACATCGAGCCCATGCGATATATCACCATTGATTTTACATAACGATGTTCTATAGAATATACTGGGCCATGTATCCAGCAACCAGTGATAATAGATGGGTCTTCCCTACCATAAACAAGATCACCTTCGCGGATAAATAAGTCAGGTAGCTCTTTAAGTGATAATAAACCCTTTCCAAATTCCTTCGTACCTGAGAATTTCAGAATCCATGAGATTCATTGACGGTATTAATGGTAATACCTCAATACTAGCCATGAGCAGCACCCTGATTATTATCCAGGTTATCCATACAAATAATATAAAAATGCGCCTTAATTAAGATGAGAGTCTCGAAGATCCGTTTACACTTAGATGATAGTATATACAAGCTTTTTTTTTCATAGGATTAGTGGAGGTTTATAGAGTCGTTGATGTATATAGTAGTTAGCAGACAAAATACATAAGCCTGAATTAGGGCCACGGCAATTTCTAGTAAGGCTATAAGAACCATTACTAATATTGGTCCTAAGCTTAATACTAACATACCATTGCTAATCATTGTGAACCCAAAACTTGCTAATATAGCAAATAAAAGGTGCCCAGCAGATATATTGGCAGCTAATCGAACACCTAAAGAGATTGCCCTGGACATATAGCTAAGTGTTTCAAGTATAATTAATAGGGGAGCTAGGGACAAAGTAGCTCCCTTAGGCATAAGCATTGAAGCAAAGTTCCAACGGAACTGTGTTATTCCCAATATTGTTACTGCTATTAAAATAGATAAACTTAACCCGAAAGTAACAACAATATGGGCAGTAGGGGTAAATACATAGGGCAATAGACCTAACAGATTTAATCCAGCAATAAACGTAAACAAAGTTATAATAAAAGTAAAATATCCAGTTCCTCGATTAGCTGTAGAATCTCTAACTAATCCTAAAAAGTGGGCATAAACGAGCTCTTGTATAGATTGCAATCTTGTAGGTATTAGTTTATATGAACAACTTCCTATTAATATTACGCCAAATAGGATAAGCATCATAATAGAAGAATTAGTGATTATTCCACCAATTATCCGAACTACATTAAATTGATCAAAGAAAGAAGCTGCCATATTAATAGGAATACATATAGATAAGAAGTGGTTTATTTATGGAGTGCATCTTGTAGTATAGTATATGCTTTATTAATCCCGAGACCCTTATTAGGGGTTGTACTCTCTTCCTGCAATATACTTCTTATATGTAAGTTATTTTGAATTTTAGGCAAGATAAATAAGCTCATAATACTATAAAGTGCTAACAAGCTCATTAATGTCCAGCTATATTGAGTTAAATAAGCAGTTATATCTAAGTGAGGCATATTCGGTGGTAAGGAAATGATATCCTAAAGATCAGTACATAATGAAGATAGCCAGCTGATATATCTATCCATGCTAACGGCTTCTATAACAATAGGCATAAAGGAGTGATTAGCGCCACATAACTCAGAACATTGACCATAAAATACTCCCGGTCTTTTAGCTAAAAATCCAATTTGATTAAGACGTCCAGGTACAGCATCCATTTTAATACCTAATGAAGGTACAGCAAATGAGTGAAGTACATCTCTCCCCGTAACCAAGACTCTAACATGAGTATCAATAGGGACAACCATTCTATTGTCAACCTCTAATAATCTTAGCTCGCCCGGTTCAAGCTCAGTCGTAGGTACCATATAAGAATCAAATTCTAAGGTACTATCTTCACCTAAGGTAGTTTGATAGTCTGAGTATTCATAAGACCAATACCATTGATGACCTATGGCCTTTACTGTCACCCCGGGCTCTACTATCTCATCCATTAAATAAAGTAGTTTTAAAGAGGGGAATGCTATACACACTAATATAATTGCTGGAATTATGGTCCAAACAATCTCTATTGTGACTCCCTCTATAAGATAGCGATGATAAGCTCGGGCTGTCAATCCTCTTATAATTAACCATAATACAACTGTTATAATAGTAATTAAAATGAACATAATTTGGTTATGGAGGAATAGAATCTCTTCCATAACAGGACTAGCAGCATCCTGGAAGCTTAGTTGATATGGCTCAGCCACGTCACGGAGCGGAGCCCCTAATAGTGCAATTGGAGTTGCCATTCTACTCTGGCCTATTACTTTTAGAGTAGAGGAATAAACAAATATGAACAAATATCTTACACGTTGGCTATTTTCTACTAATCATAAGGATATAGGTACTCTGTATTTACTATTTGGTGCTTTTTCTGGGATGGCAGGTACAGCTTCAAGTATGTTAATACGGCTAGAACTATCCGCTCCAGGTAGTATGTTAGGAGATGATCATCTATATAATGTGATTGTAACAGCACATGCTTTATTAATGATTTTCTTCCTGGTAATGCCAGTACTAATTGGGGGATTCGGAAATTGGTTTGTGCCAATTATGATTGGTGCACCTGATATGGCCTTTCCTAGATTAAACAACATCAGTTTCTGGTTATTGCCGCCTTCTCTAATACTACTAACTGGTTCGATGTTTGTGGAACAAGGGGCAGGTACAGGTTGGACCATCTATCCTCCATTAGCAAGCATTCAAGCTCACTCAGGGGGAGCAGTGGACATGGCTATATTTAGCTTACATCTAGCTGGTATATCTTCCATTTTAAGTTCTATTAATTTTATAACTACTATAATTAATATGAGAGTTACTGGTATGAGTATGCACAGATTACCTCTATTCGTATGGTCTGTATTAATTACTACTATATTGTTATTATTATCTCTACCAGTATTAGCGGGTGCAATTACAATGCTATTAACAGATAGAAATTTTAATACAACATTCTTTGACCCCGCAGGAGGAGGGGATCCAATTTTATTCCAGCACTTATTCTGGTTTTTTGGGCACCCTGAAGTCTATATATTAATTCTACCAGGATTTGGTATTATATCTCAAATTATACCTACATTTTCTACTAAACAGCATATTTTTGGTTATTTAGGTATGGTATATGCTATGATTTCTATTGGGGTCTTAGGGTTTATTGTTTGGGCCCATCATATGTTCACCGTTGGTATGGATGTCGATACTCGTGCCTACTTTACTGCAGCCACTATGATTATTGCTGTTCCCACTGGAATTAAAATATTTAGCTGGCTAGCTACCATATACGGGGGAAGCTTACGGCTTGATACCCCCATGTTGTGGGCTATTGGATTTGTGTTCTTATTTACCATTGGTGGTTTAACTGGGGTTATATTAGCTAATAGTTCATTAGACATAGTGCTACACGATACTTACTATGTAGTAGCTCATTTCCATTATGTACTATCTATGGGAGCCGTATTTGCCATATTTGGAGGATACTACTATTGGTTCGGTAAAATTACAGGTTATAGTTATAATGAGTTATATGGTAAGATCCATTTTTGGATTATGTTTATTGGAGTTAATTTAACTTTCTTCCCCCAACATTTCTTGGGTTTAGCTGGGTTACCTAGAAGATATTCCGATTTCGCTGATGCTTATCAAGATTGGAACTCAGTTAGTTCTTGCGGGGCTGTAATAGCCCTAATAGGAATTATATGGTTTATATACTTATCTTATGAAGCATTAGTAGCCGAAAGACCTTTTAAGGATTGGTCAACTTCGTATAACTCGTTAGAATGGTCTTTAGGTTCTCCGCCTGCTTTTCATACTTATAGTGAATTACCGTTTGTATATCAAAGTAAGTTGACTTTGTAATCGTGGGCATGAATAACGTATGATTGCCACGCTACTCCTTGGACCTTGGGGAGTCTATAGGGCAATGTGTTCTTCTAATACATGCAAGGCCCTGGGTAGGGGTCTCACTGGTGAGGATAAAATGGAGATCATCTCGGTTGGCGTATTAGAATAGGCGGGGTAGTGGCCCACCTGGTCGAAGATGCGTAGTACAGCCACACTTTCACTGAAACAAGGGGAATACATTTGGCAGCAGTAGAGAATCTTGTGCAATGGGTAAACGCTTGACACAGGGTTTCACATTGAGGTCTGTCTAACTAAGTGCCAGCAGACGCGGTTAAACTTATTGGCCCAGTTTTTATTTCGCATTAGGCGTTAAAGTATGTAGTGAAGCATGAGAATAGAGTGGGGTAAACTTCTTGGTAACGGTAAAATGTTGGAAGCAAGAATGGAAGTTCGAAAGTGTAGACTCCTTGCTCCGTTCATGGTACGTCTTCATGAAATACGAAAGCTTGGATAGCAAACAGGATTAGATACCCTGGTAGTCCTTGCCCTAAACTTATACAATAGCTTTATTAGCAAATAACCTTATTGTATGCCTGAATACTATGATCGCAAGATTGAAACTCAAAAGGCCTGGCTGTTCACTGTTTGAATCAGAGGAGCGTGTAATTTAATACGATGATCCGCGTGTCACCTTACCTTTCCTTGAAAGCGTACTACTGGGGTGGTAGTCGTCTCAGGCATTGCATGGCCGTCGTCAGGGTAACAATAAATGTTATCCTTAACCCTATCATGGATTAAGTCAGGTATCATGGTCTTAATGGAATGGGATATTATGCGCTACATTCCCCTATACAATTACACAGTAAATTAGGGGGCGGAGATCCTCTGAAACGGGGATCTTAAGTAGGATTTGATAGTAATCGGGAAGTAGAGCGTTCCGGTGAACTCTAACCCAGTGTTAGCACAGATCGCCCGTCGTCCCTTTCAAGTTAAGGATACGAGACACCCCGCTGAAGGCGGGGTTATCCCTCCTTTTCGAGAATGGGTAAGTCGTAACATAGTAAGGATAAGGGAACTTGTTCTTGGGCCCAGGGCTACGTTCAATACGTACTTGGCCACCCCCTTCTAAGGGGTAGTCGTCGCAGTAATTAGGGTGATGAATACAATTTCAATTATCTTTAAAACGCTTGCAATAATAATACCTCTGTTAGTGGCTATAGCTTATTTAACTTTAGCAGAAAGAAGGGTATTAGGATACATGCAAGCACGAAAAGGACCTAATGTAGTTGGTGTTTATGGGCTATTACAGCCTTTAGCTGATGGATTAAAGTTATTCTCCAAAGAGATGGTTATTCCTAATCATGCCAATCTATCAGTATATGTTGTAGCCCCGATTCTATCGCTTACCTTAGCTTTTTTGGCTTGGGGGGTTATTCCTTTTAGTCCAGGTATTGTATTAGCTGATATTAATGTTGGAATCTTATACATATTTGCTACTAGTTCCATAGGGGTGTATGCTATCTTAATGTCTGGTTGGGGAAGTAATTCTAAATATGCACTCTTAGGGGCCATCAGAGCAGCAGCTCAGATGATTAGCTATGAAGTGTGTATAGGGCTTATCCTAATATCAGTAATATTATGTGCAGGCTCTCTTAATATTACTAAGATAGTTTTAGCTCAAGCTGAAATTTGGTATATAGTACCTCTATTTCCAGCTGCTTTAATGTTCTCTGTTTCGGCATTAGCTGAAACTAATCGGGCTCCTTTTGATCTTACCGAGGGAGAATCAGAATTAGTATCTGGGTATAATGTAGAATATTCTAGTATGTCGTTTGCTCTGTTTTTTCTAGCTGAATACGGCCATATTATTCTAATGAGCTGTTTGATAAGTTTATTGTTTTTAGGTGGTTGGGCACCTTTCACAGGAATTATAGGAGTGAGTTGTTTAGCTCTTAAAACTACCGCGGTAGGGTTTGCATTTGTGTGGGTACGAGCTTCTTTCCCTAGAATGAGGTATGACCAACTTATGTATCTATTATGGAAATCTTATTTACCCTTCAGTCTTGGTTTAATCGTTTTAGTTTCTGGTCTGTTGATAAGTTTGGATGCAGTACCTTGTTAGCACTCGCTGCCATATTGAATATGAACATACTCATTTCTATCCCCGTGCATATGGAATCACCGAACCAAATATTACGAATAAGAACCCAACATCCATTACTCTCTATTGTGAACGGGATAGTAATTGATCTATCGGCCCCATCTAACATTAGTTATTTATGGAATTTTGGTTCTTTATTAGGAGCTTGTTTAGTTATTCAATTGATTACTGGAATATTCTTGGCTATGCATTATTGCCCCGACATTAACTTAGCTTTTGATTCAATTTCCCATATTTTAAGAGACGTTAATTACGGTTTTATGTTAAAATACATTCATGCTAACGGAGCTTCATTATTCTTTCTTTGTGTATATATACATATAGGTAGAGGACTTTATTATGGAAGCTACATGAAAACAGACCTCTGGAATATTGGGGTTATAATCTACTTAGTAATGATGTTAACAGCCTTCTTAGGGTACGTATTACCTTGGGGACAAATGTCCTTTTGGGGAGCCACAGTTATCACTAACTTTTGTTCTGCTATACCTTATGTAGGCACAAATATTGTCCAATGGATTTGGGGGGGATTTAGTGTTTCTAACGCGACTCTTAATCGTTTCTTCTCTTTACATTATCTTTTTCCCTTTCTTATAGTTGGACTAGTCGTATTACATATTATTAGTTTACATACAAACGGATCAAATAATCCTTTAGGAGTTAGTTCTAATATAGACAAAGTTACCTTTCATGTTTATTATAGTTATAAGGACTTGTTGGGGATTGTGGTACTTGGTTTTATTTTAGCTATATTTAGTTACTTTGTGCCTAACATGTTAGGTGACCCGGAGAATTTCATTCAAGCTAATCCTTTAGTAACTCCTGTTCATATACAACCAGAATGGTACTTTTTATTCGCGTATGCCATATTACGCTCTATACCCAACAAGCTTGGGGGGGTCTTGGCTATGGTATTTAGTATATTGGTGTTATTATTATTGCCCTATATTCATACTAACAAATTAAGAGCCCTAACATTTAGACCTTTAGGTAAAATAGTATTTTGGTTTTTAGTAGCTGATTTTCTATTATTAACCTGGTTGGGGGCTAATCCAGTCGAAGATCCCTACGTGATGGTGGGCCAATTAGCTTCTTTATTTTATTTTGGTTATTTCGCATTAGTGCCCATAATAGGCTGGATGGAGAATTACCTACTATTTAATAACATTAACCCTTAATCTTACCGAGGAACCTTATATGTTATTATTCAACGTTTAACGGCATTTGGCCTAACTCGTTCAACCTATTGATTAAGTCTAATGTGGAGTCTATTGACGATAATATCTTTAGGAATAGTTGTAGCTAGTCTTATGGTAATATCTATGCCGAATCCTGTTTATTCAGTATTCTGGTTGGTTGTTGCCTTTGTTAATGCTGCTGTTATGTTTATATCGTTGGGATTAGGCTATATAGGCTTAATATTGATAATTGTTTATGTGGGAGCTATCGCTATTTTGTTTCTGTTCGTAATAATGTTAATTCAACAGCCTAATAAGGTACACTCTCAAGATCATTCGCATTTTTTACCTGTAGGATTATCTGTTATATTTCTATTTTATAGTTTATTAACCAATAGCCCTAAATATATCAGCCATCCTGTTATAGGGTCTAGGACTAACATAGGGGCAATTGGAGATCATCTTTATACAACTTATTATGAATTAGTGTTAGTTGCTAGTTTGGTGCTACTAGTCGCCATGGTAGGGGCCATATTATTAGCTAAACAACCAAATACACCTTCTTTATATAATTCCCACGGTGTTAGCACTGATAGTTTTGCATTACGTAGTAGGCAAGACCTCTTCCTACAAATCAGCAGAAAGCACCTTTAGGTGCCTTCTGGCCAAGTGCGTCTCCGCTTAGGAATATGGAGTTCAAAGGAATATTAATACTACTTATCATTAGTGGGACACTATCCATTTTAATTTTAGGGGCATCTTATCTATTAGGATATAAACAACCCGATACGGAGAAAGTATCAGTCTATGAATGTGGGTTTGATCCTTTTGGTAACCCAGGAAATCCCCTTTCCGTTAGATTCTTCCTGATTGGTATCTTATTCTTAATATTTGATCTTGAAATAGCTTGCCTATTTCCTTGGGCTGTTACCTATATGGGCTTACCCTTATTTGGATATTGGGTTGTTATGTTATTTTTACTTATTTTAACTTTAGGATTAATTTATGAGTGGATAGAGGGAGGCTTAGAGTGGGAAAACTAACCCCTTACTGACTTCGTTAGTTACTTCGTATAGCGCATGTCCTATTTAGTACTATCAACTATCATCTTATTAATCGGAATCTTAGGTATTATTCTTAATAGAAGCAATTTAATTATTACGTTAATGTGTGTAGAATTAGTTTTACTAGCCTCAACTATTTTGCTTCTATTTGAGTCTCGTGTGCTCTATACGCTTTTTGGTCAAATTTTTGCGATTATGATTTTGACTGTCGCAGCTGCTGAGTCTGCTATTGGTTTAGCCATTATGGTTAACTATTACCGTTTACGTGGTACTATTGCTGTTCGAGCCTTAAATTTATTAAGAGGTTAACTCCTAATTAACATGAGCCAAGTCCCTATGCAATATTTCAACTTAATGGAGGAGAACTATTCTAAGTATGGGTTGTCAGTAATCCAGCTTATTCAGATAGGTAAATTCTATGAACTTTGGCATGAGCCGGATGTTCCTAGTTTGCAGGGAGTATACTCTCAAGCTGAGCTATTAGCTGAGCTGTCAACTTTCATACAAAGTAAGCCCTCGGGGTTGGGGGTAACACCCCCCATTGAACAAGTTGCCTCATTATTAGATATGAGAATAATATCACCTGGAAAAAGATCCCTGCTTCAAATGGGGTTTCCTATTTATTCCCTTACTACTCATTTAAGCACTTTGTTGGATAGAGGTTGGACTATTATAATTATTGATGAGTTAGTTACTGGTAAATCAACGCCCAAGCAACGTGCAATATCTCAGGTTTATTCTCCTAGCTGTAATTTAGAGGAGTGTTTGGAGTTATCTTATGTGATATCAATTTATTTTAAAGATGATCTATTAGGTATCACCCTATTTTCAGTCATGAATGGACATAGTATAATGTTTCCTGTTTATTGGGTAGACAGGGACAAAGTTGCTCGATTATTAATCAATTATCGTATTAAAGAGGTGATAGTTTGGGCGGACTCAAGAGCCGACGACGACTCAAGAATACTGAGTAAGATATATGATTTATTAATAGGTTGGAATTTATTTCCTTCTGACCCCAATGCCAAAATTGAAGTTATGCAGGAACCATTAACCAGCATGACCACCGACTTATCGTGTTATTTATCTTATAGGTACGAAAATGATAATAAGGAATGGCTTTTGCTTCATATATATTTGGGCGTTAATAGTATCCATAAAGAGTGGTTTAATAAAAATTATCAAGAGTACACCCTTAGTAAAATATTTCAAAGTACTTGGACGGAAGATGTTAATCAGGTAAATCTAATTAGCCTTCTAGGAGTATTAAAATTTATTAAAGATCGAAACCCTAATTTTATCAGGAATCTCCAACTTCCTGAGTGTTATAGTTCGGTTGTTAGTCCCTTAAATTTAATACTATGTAATCGAGCAGAATATCAATTGGACTTATTGCCTAAAAAGGGTAAACTGGGGGGTTTACTTAATTTAATTGATTACTGTTCTACTGCAATGGGTAAAAGACTACTCAAATTTAGACTTCTTAATCCTATCACAGATTATTCTGAATTAAATCTTCGTTATGAGGAGATTGCTACATTTACACAATTACTTGATAAGCAAATATTTAACAACTTCGAGTTAAAACAAATTAAAGATTTATCTTCCTTACATCGTCAATGGGCAATATGTGTATCGAGTGATACTACCTTGCCACCTAAAAAGTTGAGTCAAATTTACCACTCTTATTTGTCTGCTAATAAATTAATAAGGTCATTACTTCGTACCCCCCTACGACTGCCTCCTTCAATCGGGCCTCAATTGGAAACTTGTAGCGTGCAATTAGAATCGTTAATTGAGGAAATAGAACGATTTTTCCAGGTAGATAATCTTTTGGGAGATTTAAAAGAGATATTACAGCCAATTGATAATCTAACTAACCTCCTCACACGACAACAAACTTTAAAGACCCTCTTTACAGAATGGGCCGAACAAACTTCAAATATACTAGGTGTTTCTATCAAGGCTGAACATTTCAATAAGGAGGGTTATGCCTTCTCTATTTTATCTAAGGGGCTAGCTAAGTTAGAGCGTTACTTGGCTAATACCTCTATTATATTAGGTAAAAGAGGAGATCATCATATAATTATTACTCCTGCTTTTCTTAAAGTATCAACTGAGTTAAGCTTATTAGATGAGCAAATTAATACTTATGTTAGACACACTTATAACCGGGAACTTAAAAGACTAAATTTCAGTTATTATGAGCTGTTTTTACCCCTAGAAAATCTGATTTCTAGATTAGATGTTGCATTAAGTGGGGCTATCGTGTCTATTAAGTTTAATTACACTAAACCTTATATAGTACAATCTGATCAAGCTAGGGGTTTAATAGAAACAACCAATATACGACATCCATTAATAGAACAGTTAAACACTCAGGAAGAATGTGTAGCTCACGATATTAGTTTAAAAGATAGGGGAATGTTAATATTCTCAGTAAATGGTGCAGGTAAATCTACTTTACTTAGAGCAATTGGGGTAAACGTAATCTTAGCTCAGGCAGGAATGTATGTAGCTGCAGATTCTTTTAAGTTAAGACCCTACCACTACTTAATTACTCGTATTTTAGGGGGAGATGATCTCCATAAAGGTCAAGGTACTTTTGAGGTCGAAATGAGAGATCTTTCAACTATATTAAAGCTAGCTAATTATAACAGTTTAATATTAGGTGATGAGATTTGCCATGGCACAGAAGTTAGTTCGGGGTTAGCAATATTAGCTGCAACAATTGAAAGATTGACAGCTGCACGAACAAGTTTCATTCTCTCTACTCATCTCCATCAAGTTGGTTCTTTAATTGATTCACCAGTTCGGTGTTATCATCTATCTGTTATTCAGCGAAAAGGTTGTTTAATTTATGAGCGTAAATTGAAACCTGGTCAGGGGCCCCCTCAATATGGCATCGAAGTAATGGGCCACATAATTAATGACAGAGAATTTTACAATAGTGCTTTAAAATATCGTCAACTTTTAAATTGGAAGTTACCGCCCCCGTTGCGGGGTAAGTCTTTATCTAATTCTTTAACAGCATTCCGTCCATCTAAATATAATACTCAAGTTTTTATTGACTCGTGTGAAATATGCGGAGCTCCAGCGGAGGCTATCCATCACATTAAACCTAAGAGTCAATCTAAGAGCTTATATGGGAGACACAATCGAAGATCTAACTTGGTGCCAGTCTGTTCAAGCTGTCATTTAAATGTTCATAGAAATAAGATCTCTATTTTAGGTTGAAAGAAAACCCCTTCACATAAAAAATTATGTTGGGTTTATATTGATGAAGCTTTAGACAGTGGAACTGAGTAA